TGGAAATTCGCCGAAATAAAATCTTTGTGAGATCGTCAATATTGTACCGAGGGTGTCTTTAGAGTATACCGAATCAGTATAGCTACCCTTCTTCTGACACAGCAATGCAATTTCAATCAGTGCCGAAATGAAGCACTAGATAATTTCTTCTTTTCTTTTTTGTTGCTTGTTGACGTGCCGATCAATAGAAAATTCCCCCAATTCCTATCGTCTAGAACCCGCTCTATTATTGGCGTTAGACTAGAAACTGAAGATCGGGTAAACCAGGAGTCCAGCGAGAGTTGGTTTCTAATAATTCATGAAGGAGATTATCAGATTTCCGCAAGGAAATTCAATTATAGGCGAAATCCATAAATCTCCTTTTATTTTCGTAAGGGGTTTTTATTGATTAGCCCTGCTAAGAAGAGAAGAATAAATAATGTTCGACGAAAAAAATGATAATAATCCAAATTCGTGATGCTTGTTTGTATTAGAATTAGATTATATCTAAAGGAAAGGCTCGTTCTTGACCTAGGCAAAGCTTTATAATATAGAAAGACTGTAGATGTAGAACCTAGAAAGGACAAGATAATAGAAATCGCCAGTTTTAGAATCTAGGTGGACCAAAATAACTATTTGAGTTTTTCGAGAGATCTGCTCGTGCGATACCCTTTATTTTAGGCAAGATATTATATTATGTGACTAAACCTATTACGGAATCTAATGAGTTAAAATTCAAATTATGATGTTTATTCCAAAATAATTCATTCAAAGAGAGTTTCTTTTTTGGAATGAAGTTACATGACACGGTTATTAATTATAATTTTATTATTTCTATTTGTTTACTCACGAGTTGCCCAATTAATCTGTTGATTCGGAATCGCGGGATGGGTGGATGTTACAGATGATGAATCCATTTATTTTTTCTACCTATGTCAATCTATCTTTGTTAGTGCTGTCTATAATGGTAAAAACTTTCAATTGGTATTTTTGTTTATTCTTGTATTGTATCTTGTAAAAAGAGAAAAGAAACTTTAGGTAAGTGCCTTATAAACATATGTATAAAAAGAAAATACTTCATTTAGCCCCCCCATGCTTACTATAACTAGTTATTTCGGTTTTCTACTAGCGGCTTTAACTATAACCTCAACTCTATTTATTGGTCTGAGCAAAATACGACTTATTTGAAATGAATAATTAATAAAATAAAAAGAAATCTTTCTTTGGGATTCTATAATTATTTACCATGTCAATTGCGAATTATTAGTCCATTGAGATTTGAGATTCATGAGCAATTCGGATTTCCATTTAGGGATAAATATTCCCTCTCTTTTCCCCTTTCAAACAAATTGAAATGATTGAAGTTTTTCTATTTGGAATCGTGTTAGGTTTAATTCCTATTACTTTGGCTGGATTATTCGTAACTGCATATTTACAATACAGACGGGGTGATCAGTTGGATCTTTAATTAACATCTCTTTTTTTGACTGACCCTCTGTGGATTAAAGAAAGGAGGAAAGAGGTCAAATTACACTGAAATCAGTTCAATGTAATTTGACCTAACAAGAACGGAATCACGCTCTGTAGGATTTGAACCTACGACATCGGGTTTTGGAGACCCGCGTTCTACCGAACTGAACTAAGAGCGTCTTCCAGATTGTATATGATTCTTTTTGTAATCCCAATATAAATAGATATTATATAGTAATATCTAAGGAATAAAAAATGAAAGATTCTGTATGTCCAATTTTATCGATCTTAATGGATCCTGCTCAGAGGAGAAATAGTCGGTAGGGATGACAGGATTTGAACCCGTGACATTTTGTACCCAAAACAAACGCGCTACCAAGCTGCGCTACATCCCTTTCAATTGGTCTACAGTGTCATTGTAGAGAAATCCCTATCTTGTTTTCCATATCATTATTTCTTCCATTAATAGATATACAATTTATCTTGTTATCTTGCTATTTCTTCTTGTCGATCTCATATCATATATATTCATATATATAATTATAATAATAAAATAATAAAAGATTTATATATTCTATACATATTTAAGAAAAAAAATCTTATATATCGAATCAGATCGTTGTACATTTCCATTTGAATTAGGGATTCCACGTACAAATACAAGCGGTCCTTAACCTTAACTACATATTACATATGCATTTGATCATATATGTATTATCATTATGTCTTACAATAAAGAAAGAAGGAGGATTTTCAATGCGAGATCTAAAAACATATCTCTCTGTGGCGCCGGTACTAAGTGCTCTATGGTTCGGGTCTTTAGCAGGTTTATTGATAGAGATCAATCGTCTATTCCCGGATGCGTTAACGTTCCCCTTTTTTTCATTCTAGTTATTGACGTGAGAAGGATTGAAGAAGATTAGAGATACAATCAAATATCTGTGACCAATTACCTCCCCGTTTTCGAATTCGAATAAGGGAAGAACGAAGAAAAGTGGATTCAATCTCAACGAAACTCTCGGGTTCGGGCTCGAATTAAATTCATAATATAGTGAGAACAAAACCGGAAATGTAGGTCTAGGACAACAGTATCATACAAGATACTTAACTAAAATACTGTATTGTAATTAGAAATCGTTGTATTACTTATTAGTTTATTTACTATTCTATTATATTAGCAACGAAATCCTTCAGAATTGGATTGGGTTTCGAGTTTGCTACTTCTATTTTTTTTCCTTCTTCTTTGCTTCGGATCGAAAAAATAGAAGAATTGAGTGAATCAAAAACCAAAGGAGGTTCATGGCCAAGAGTAAAGATGTCCGAGTAACGGTTATTTTGGAATGTACCAGTTGTGCCCGAAACGTTATTAATAAAGAATCAACGGGTATTTCCAGATATATTACTCAAAAGAATCGACATAATACGCCCAGTCGATTGGAATTGAAAAAATTCTGCCCCTCTTGTTACAAGCATACGATTCATGGGGAGATAAAGAAATAGGTCGAGCCGAGCGTCCGTGTGTCACCCTTCCAAGGAGCAAGAAAAATAACCTATATTCTATATAGAATATATTTAAATATAAACAAACTATGGATAAACTCAAACGACCTCTTCTTAAATCTAAACGGCCTTTTCATAGGCGTTTGCCCCCGAGCCAATCGGGGGATCGAATTGATTATAGAAACCTGAGTTTAATTAGTCGATTTATTAGTGAACACGGAAAAATATTAAATGAATAGATTGACCCTGAAATAATAACGATTAATTACTATTGCTATAAAACAAGCTCGTATTTTATCTTCGTTACCTTTTCTTAATAATGAGAAACGATTTGAAAAACCGAGTCGACCACTAGAACTGCTGGTTTTAGAACCAAAAAGAGTTTGAGAACCAGAAATAAATAGGCTTAGCTTACTCTTCGACGGAATCAAAATTCTAAATTCCAATCCGAACTCAAACGCGGATTGATGCTTTGTTCAAAAAATCCCGGAATCCAGATTTGGTTGTCGTACCGTAAGAAAAAAAAGAATCGGGGAAGAAAAAGTAATCTTTTTTTATGGAACGTGTTTCCTTATTTTGACGACTTTATCATATTATTCTATTTTTTCATACTAATTACTTCCCGGAGTTCATTCTCCGGGGAACTCCGTTTAAATTATTTCGGTGGATTCTTTACAATCCTTTTCTTTTATGTTATGATCTCATTGGAAATCATATAAAGACAATTCTTATTTAAGATAGCTATTTGTGCAAGTATTTTACGATTAAGAAGCAATTGGCTTTTGTACAGATTATGTATTAATCCACTATAACTATAGGATACCTTATTATCACGAATTGCTGCATTTATCCGAGTGATCCACAAACGACGAAAATCTCTTTTTTGTCTATCTCTATCCCGATGAGCCGAAGCCAAAGCTCGTATTTTCTGTTGAGTAATAGTTCGAGTAAGTCTTGAATGAGCTCCCCGAAAGCTTGATGCAAATAAGCGCATTTTTGTTCTACGTCTCCGAGCTATATATCCTCGTTTAATTCTGGTCATTGAATAAATGAAACTTTGATGAATAACTAATTGATTTCCTTTCTTTCAGCTATTCTTTTCCCCTTTCCCGGTCTATTAATAACAAAACGTGTTCTTCCGATGTATAAAATGAAAATTCGAATGGCTTTTGCTACTATAACCTTCCCGACCACAATTTTTCTTTTTCTAGGCATTTTACCTCGAAATAAGTTTGATACTGGTACTAGGTATCAAAAAAAACCATAGTAATTAAAGTAGTAAATAGAAATGGATAAAAAAATGGTGGTTCCATCGTTTCTATGGTTACTTCTTAAACGGTAAGGCCCTCTCTATACACCGGAGCTCCTTCCTTAATTTAATCAATCTTATTTGGTAACTTGTACAGTTCACATCCCTTGGCTCTACCTATGAATTTCCAATAATAGGTCTTTCACAACGAGATCTATCTATATAGTAACGGTATTTAATTCTGAAGATTAGCTGGGTAGCTGACCCTGTTAGTCCGTTCTTGCAAGAGTAGGAACGCTTCTGCTTTTAAAATAGGATTTCCCCCGCTTAATGGATAGCTATTTGCTACCAATGGGGAATTGCTTTTCATCTTAAATTGAGGTGATTGGATTTGCACCAATGGAAACCATAAATTTCATACACAATAGAAGGATAATAGATCTTTTTTCTTTTTAGCTAGTGAATCGAGTTATTCCATTCTATCCTATTCACCGGTACCGATCATTGATACTGAAAAAAAAAAAAAATGCTTTCCTTTGCCCATGATCTGAACGAGTCACACATACACCCTAATACACGTCCCTCGGCGCTGAGGACATCCCCGAAGAGCTGGGGATTTTGTGACATTTCTGATTGGCTGTCGTGTGTTTCTAATAAGTTGTTTAATAGTTGGCATGCGGAATCATATACATAATGAGTTGGTTTAGATCAATCTTAACCGGATGATTATGAATTATTTCTATTTAATAGAATATTCTATTATCTATTAAACCTGGTAAGAGTAAGAAAGAATATAAATAAAATCTCGATAAAATCGCGGATTTGTGAGAAATCCCCGCGATTTTCATTCAGCTGCTACAAGATCAATAATTCCATGAGCTTGGGCTTCTGTTGCTGACATAAAAACATCCCGTTCCATATCTTCGGATACAACCCATAAGGGTTTGCCTGTTCTTTGTACATAAACCCTTGTGAGGGTTTCACGCAGTTTCAGCAGTTCCTCCGCTTCCAGGATAAATTCTCCCGTTTGTGCCTCATAAAAAGAACTGGCGGGTTGATGGATCATTACCCTGGTAATATAACATAAAAAAGGTTCCTATACCCCGCCCGCATCGCGCAATAAGGTGAAGAGAGGGGATAGAGAATAACAAGAAAAAGATAGAATTGAACAACCGTACAGGCATTTTTGCGCATTGCATACGGCTCTACAATGGAATTTACTAATTTATTCTTCCATCGAAGAAAGATAAAATTAAAATATAGGATCTATATCTATCCAGACCCGAATCGGCAAATGCTCCAATTACCACCCTTTCTTTCGGCGGAGTTTAAAAATACTATGATGGTTCCGTTGCTTTACAGATTTATTCGTCCGTGATTCAGCAATCCCAAAGTTTCTTTTTTTGATCCGATCAAATAAAACGAGGAAAAAAATATTATTTTTTTGTACCCTTTACATAACATAAATAGTGTTAAGAGCTTTCCGGCATGACAAAAAAAAAGTTTGTGACGCTGAAATGGACTCCCGATAGATAAGATTAAGATCGGGAATACCTTTATATTTCATACTACTCTTTCGATATATAATCAAATGAAAAATGAAAATGGAATTTAACTTTCTCATATCGAATTCGAAATGCCATGCTATTATTACTTAAAATTCTTATTTCATATGGCGAAGGCATAGTCTTCTTATTTTTTCTCTCAAATAAAAAACTCATTGGCGCCAAGCGTGAGGGAATGCTAAACGTTTGGTAATTTCTCCTCCGACCAGGATAAAGGATCCCATTGAAGCAGCTAACCCCATACATATTGTATGTAAATCCGGTCCCACAAATTGCATGGTATCATAAATAGCTACTCCGGGTATTACCCATCCGCCAGGAGAGTTTATAAACAAATACAGATCTTTGGTATCATCCTCTATACTGAGATATACCATAAGACCAATAAGTTGATTCGAGATCTCGCTATCAACTTCTTGGCCTAAAAAAAGTAATCTTTCTCGATAAAGTCGGTTGATTAGGATAAAATTTGTATCCCGTAGAAACCGTACATGCACCTTTTGATACATACGGCTCAAAAAATGGCAAAAAAAGAATCAATGTATAGATTCTGGTCCCCTTCTTTTTTTCATAGCGGACTCTTTATAATATACAAATACTAAACTTATCGAACTAACTTCTCATTGATGTATTATTTCATCGAGATAAAATTACAATCGCGATTTCATTTTCTTGTTTCTGAATGGGCCTCTTCAATTCTTTTAGGTTTATGCTCTACTCCGGGTAAAAGTATGCCCAATTTCAATTTGTGCATATAGGACAACTGAACACAATACCACTTCTTTTTTTTATTATTTCACTAGTAACGTATTCATCATGTTACTCAATTGATTAACACTTTGTTTTTGTTTGAGATCACTCCTATTTAAAAATAAGTTTATAGAAATCTTGGGTTTTTCTAAACGGAGCCTGGATACTTCATTTTATTGGTCCAGCCAAGCCAACCATAAATTTTTCTAATTGATAATATTAATCCAGATCCTCCCCAAAATGGATCTAATTGTATTTCGCGCTCCAAATTTTGGATAATTCAATCCACTTTTCTTGGGCGAAACAGAGGATATCTCGGTCGGGGGAGAGAACGGGGAACTACCGTATGACCCAATATATCTGACAAGTCGCACTATACGTCAACCCAAGATGCATCTTCCTCTCCGGGACTTCGAAAAGGTACTTTTGGAACACCAATAGGCATTGATTAAATAAAAGAAATAAGTACTATATTTTACTTTAATGTGGAAACGTAACAACGGGTTTATTGTCGTCGTCTTCATAATATTAATATTGTATTGGCCTTTATCAAATTTTAATTTTATCCATAAATTGGCTAAGTGAAGATAGGATAAATCAAGTAAAATGATTACGAATAGGTCCTTCGAATGATGAACAAGTATGGATGCATTCACCCATAAAAAATGGAGTGAACCCTCCATTGCGTATTGATACTTATCGGGTATAGAATAGATCTGCTTCTCTTTGTTCCTACGAACAGAATTGTTCCATTATTACTAATAGAATAGAACAAATATTAACCCTTGCTTTGAGACAATCCACCGAAAGGGGAGGTCCCTAGTTTTTTCCAATGCAATAAAGTTACATAGTGTCTATTTTTCTTTGATTAAAGGGGTATTTCCATGGGTTTGCCTTGGTATCGTGTTCATACTGTCGTATTGAATGATCCCGGTCGGTTGCTCGCGGTCCATATAATGCATACAGCTCTGGTTGCTGGTTGGGCCG